TTATTGATAGTAGCTAAAAATATGGGTCGTATGTTATTATTGCAACTTCCTGAATGGTCTAAGGATTTACAGGAATGGAATAGAGAAATGCATGTTAAATGTACCTATAATGGTGTTCAATTATCAGAAACCGAATTTCCGAAAAATTGGTTAACAGACGGTATTCAGATAAAAATCCTATTTCCTCTCTGTCTGAAACCTTGGCACAGATCTAAGCTGCAAACCTCTCATAGAGATCTAATGAAAAAAATAAAAAAAAAAGATGATTTTTGTTTTTTAACGGTTTGGGGAATGGAAGCTGAACTTCCTTTTGGTTCTCCCCGAAAAAGACCTTCTTTTTTTGAGCCCATTTTTAAAGAACTCAAAAAAAAAATTAAAAAATTGAAAAAGAAATATTTTCTAGTTTTAAGAGTTTTAAAGGGAAGAACAAACTTTTTTCTAACAGTCTCAAAAGAAACAAAAAATTGGGTCATCAAAAGTGTTCTATTTATAAAAAGAATAAGAAAAGTACTTTCAAAAGTAAATCAAATTCTGTTATTTAGATTGAGAGAAGTATATGAATTAAGTGAAACTAAAAAAGAAAAAGATTCTATAATCAACAATCAGATAATTCATGAATCGTTTAATCAAAGTCGATCTACAGATTGGACAAATTATTCCCTGACAGAAAAAAAACGGAAGGATCTGACTGATAGAACACGCACAATTAGAAATCAAATAGAAAAAATTACAAACGACAAAAAAAAAGTAACTCCAGGAATAAATATTAATTCTAACAAAACAACTTATAATGCCAAAAGACTAGAATCACTAAAAAATATTTGGCAAATATTAAAAAGAAGAAATGCTCGATTAATCAGTAAATTACATTATTTTATAAAAATTTTCATTGAAAGAATCTACATAGATGTCTTTCGATGTATCATTAATATTCCCCAAATCAATATACAACTTTTTCTTGAATCAACAAAAAAAATGATTGATAAATACATTTACACTAATGAAACAAATCAAGAAAGAATTAATAAAACAAATCAAAATACAATTCACTTTATTTCGACTATAAAAAAGTCACTTTATAATATTAGTAATAGTAAAAGGAATTCACCTATTTTTTGTGACTTATCCTCCTTGTCACAAGCATATGTATTTTACAATTTATCCCAAACCCACTTGGATAAATTAAGATCTGTTCTTCAATATCACGGAACATCTTTTTTTCTTAAGACTGGGATAAAGGATTCTTTTGGAACACAAGGAATAATTCATTCTGAATTAAGATATAAGAAATTTCGGAGTTATGGAGCGAATCAATGGAAAAACTGGTTAAGGGGTCATTATCAATACGATTTATCTCAGATTAGATGGTCTAGATTAATCCCACAAAAATGGCGAAATAGAGTCAATCAATGTCGTACAGCTCAAAAGAAAGATTTAAAGAAATGGAATTCATATGAAAAAAACCAATTACTTTATTACAAAAAACAAAAAGATTCTGAAGTATATTCATTATCGAATCAAAAAGATAATTTTCAAAAATACTTTAAATATGATCTTTTATCATATCAATCTATTAATTATGAAACTAAGAGGAACTCATATATTTCTGTTTATGGATCACCATTACAAGTAAATACGAATCAAAAGATTTCTTATAATTACAACACACCTAAAGGCAAATTATTTGATAAATGGGGGGGTATTCCTATCAATAATTATCTAGGAAGAGGTGATATTATGTATATGGAAAAAAATCCAGATAGAAAATATTTTGATTGGAAAATTCTCAAGTTTTGTCTTAGAAAAAAAGTCAATATTGAGGCCTGGATCAAGATCGATTCCAACAGTAATAAAAAAACTAAGATTGGAACTAATAATTACCCAATAATTGATAAAATTGATAAGAAAGGTCTTTTTTATCTTACAATTCATCAAGATCTAGAAATCAATCCACCCAATCATAAAAAAATCTTTTTTGATTGGATGGGAATGAATGAAGAAATACTAAATTGTCCTATATCCAATCTGGAACTTTGGTTCTTCCCCGAATTTGTGCTACTTTATAATGCATATAAAATGAAACCGTGGATTATACCAAGCAAATTACTTCTTTTAAATTTGAATATAAATGAAAATGTTAGTGAAAATAAAAACGTCAATGGAAAGCCAAAAGGGAATTTTTTTATACCATCGAATGAAGAAAAAAAATCTTTTGAATTAAAGAATCGAAATCAAGAAGAAAAAGAACCCGCAGATCGACGAGATCGTGGTTCAGATGCACAAAACCAAAGAAATCTTGGATCCCTTCTCTCAAACCAACAAAAAGATATTGAAGAAGATTATGCGCGATCAGACATGAAAAAACGTAAAACGAAAAAACAATACAAGAGCAACACGGAAGCAGAACTAAATTTCTTCCTGAAACGATATTTGCTTTTTCAATTGAGATGGGACGATGCTTTGAATCAAAGAATGATCAATAATATTAAGGTATATTGTCTCCTGCTTAGACTGAGAAACCCAAGAAAAATTACTATATCCTCTATTCAAAGAAGAGAAATGAGTCTGAATATAATGCTGATTCAGAAGAATTTACCTCTTACAGAATTGATGAAAAAAGGGATATTGATTATCGAATCGGTTCGTCTGTCTGTAAAAAATGATGGACAATTTATTATGTATCAAACCATAGGTATTTCATTGGTTCATAAGAGTAAACGCCAAATTAATCAAAGATATCGAGAACGAGGATATGTTGATAAGAAGAATTTTGATGAATCTATTTCAAAACATCAAAGAATGACTGGAAATAGAGATAAAAATCATTCGAATTTACTTGTTCCTGAAAATATTTTATCATCTAGACGTCGTAGAGAATTGAGAATTTTAATTTGTTTCAGTTCAACGAATAGAAATGGTGTGAATAGAAATCCGGTATTTTGTAACGAGAACAACGTAAAAAACTGGAGTCCATTTTTGGATGAAAGTAAACATCTTGATAGTGATAAAAATGAATTAATTCAATTAAAGTTCTTTCTTTGGCCGAATTATCGATTAGAAGATTTAGCTTGTATGAATCGCTATTGGTTTGATACGAATAATGGCAGTCGTATCAATATGTTAAGACTACGTATGTATCCACGATTAAAAATTGGTTAATGTTAATACCGTATTTTTCCTATATATCCTATACCGTATATGGTATATGAAAGTAAACAGATGTACACATACCTTGTCTTACATCCCATTCTAATATACGTCAATAAAGTATCAATTAGATAAAAAGTGAATTGAATCAACAAAATCTTCTTCATTTTCGGTTTAAATATAAATTATTCGCTTTTGTGAGTGCAAAAACGTACCATCCTTTTGTATCCCTATTCGAATCCAATTTGATTAATTCATTTTAATTGATAAAATTAGGAGTCGATAAAGAAATTAAGATCATTATGTATATCACATTCAAATTACTGGCATTATTATTTCTGATCGATAAAATTACATATCTGTAAAGTCAAAAAAGGAGGAGGAAATTCTTTTATGGTCAAAAATTCATTCATTTCCGTTACTTCACAAGAAGAAAAGAAAGAAAACAGGGGGTCTGTTGAATTTCAAGTAGTCAGTTTTACCAATAAGATACGGAGACTTACTTCACATTTGGAATTGCACAAAAAAGACTATTTATCTCAGAGAGGTCTACGGAAAATTCTGGGAAAACGTCAACGGCTATTGGCTTATTTGTCAAAAAAAAATAGAGTACGTTATAAAGAAATAATTGGTCAGTTGGATATTCGAGAGATAAAAACTCGTTAATTTGAAGAATCTTTTTGATCGTTTAAATTTTGATGAACTTCTTTTTTTTCACTTTCAGCAATTCATGGAAGAATGAATGGGGAAAAACCTATGACTGCACCAGCTACAAGAAAAGACCTCATGATAGTCAATATGGGTCCTCACCACCCATCAATGCATGGTGTTCTTCGACTCATCGTTACTCTAGATGGTGAAGATGTTATTGACTGCGAACCAATATTGGGTTATTTACACAGAGGAATGGAAAAAATTGCAGAAAACCGAACAATTATACAATATTTGCCTTATGTAACACGTTGGGATTATTTAGCTACTATGTTCACAGAAGCAATAACTGTAAATGCACCAGAACAGTTAGGCAATATTCAAGTACCTAAAAGGGCGAGCTACATCAGAGTCATTATGTTGGAGTTGAGTCGTATAGCTTCGCATTTGTTATGGCTTGGCCCTTTTATGGCAGATATTGGGGCACAGACCCCCTTCTTCTATATTTTTCGAGAACGAGAATTGATATATGACCTATTCGAAGCTGCCACCGGTATGCGAATGATGCATAATTATTTTCGTCTCGGAGGAGTAGCTGCTGATCTACCTCATGGATGGATAGATAAATGTTTAGATTTTTGCGATTATTTTTTAACAGGGGTTGCTGAATATCAAAAGCTTATTACACAGAATCCTATTTTTTTAGAACGAGTTGAAGGAGTAGGCATTATTGGCGGAGAAGAAGCAATAAATTGGGGTTTATCAGGACCAATGCTACGAGCTTCCGGAATACAATGGGATCTTCGTAAAGTTGATCATTATGAGTGTTACGACGAATTTGATTGGGAAGTACAATGGCAAAAAGAAGGGGATTCGTTAGCTCGTTATTTAGTACGAATCAGCGAAATGACAGAATCTATAAAAATTATTCAACAGGCTCTAGAAGGAATTCCAGGGGGGCCCTATGAGAATTTAGAAATCCGACGCTTTGATAGAGTAAGGGATCCCGAATGGAATGATTTTGATTATCGATTCATTAGTAAGAAACCTTCTCCGACTTTTGAATTATCACAGCAAGAACTTTATGTAAGAGTCGAAACCCCAAAAGGAGAATTGGGAATTTTTCTGATAGGAGATCAGAGTGTTTTTCCCTGGAGATGGAAAATTCGCCCACCCGGTTTTATCAATTTGCAAATTCTTCC